ATTGTATCAAGCTTTTTCATAACAATTTTTATTAGAGATGAATTTTGTAACATTTGACTTCGTACCACTGAAAGATTTAGCCTAATACTTAAAAAATAACCCAAAAAGTGAAATGAATGCTGGGATAATTGGTTTATATCAATCGTTCTTGGTTGAGACCAAATATCAAAATGACATTGCCATAAATAGATAAAATAGTATTTCCATTTATTTATCAAAAGAGGCGTATTCTTTGAAACCAGAATTGATTTTCCTTGATATCTAACATAATGGATGAAAGGATCCCTGAAGGATGATAAGGTATATGAGAAATTCTTAACAAATATTTCTACAAGATGTTCTATTTTTTCATAGAAAAAAATTCGCTCAAAAAAAACGCGAAAATATTTCAATCGTAACTGAGAGGATTTATTACGTAGAAAAAGAAAGATAGATTCGTATTCCCATACATATAAATTATATAGTAGTAAGAAAAATCTTGGATTACTTTTTAAAAAAAAAGTAGAAATCGATTTTTTTGGAGTAAAAAAACTGTTCTCGTCACAATAGTAATAAAAAAACAACCTTAATAAGTGAAAGAAAAAGACATCTTTTATCCAATATCGAAAGATTTGAACCAAGATTTCCAGATGGATAGGATAGGGTATTCTTATATCTGACTTATGATTGAAATATATAAATTTATCTTCGAAAAAAGGAAAAATGGAATGAATTGATCCCAAATTTTGATAAGATTTTACGATTTCTAACTCTTTTAAGGAAGATATATATAATTGTAGAGAAAATAGAATCTCTAGAACGACAACAAAACCTTCGAATATTATTTGAGAATAATAATTATTGTTATAACCCAAAAAAGGATTTTTGTTAGAATCATTAACAATAATGATCAAATGAGTCTGTTGATACATTCGAGTAATTAAACGTTTTACAATTAGTAAACTAAATTTCTTATTATAACCTACATTTTCCACAAAAATGGATCCACGACTATAAGCGAGTCCATAAATATACTCCCGAAAAAAAAGCGGGTATAGGATGTCCCGGTGGCGAGATCTATGGAGTTCTAAAAATACGCGATATTCCTCCATTTTAAAAAATCCTATTTAGTCAAATAAAGAATCAGAGATTCATTGGATTATCAAATGATACATAGTGCGATATGGTCAAAATAGGGAATTCTATATATAAATTTGAATATATAAATTAAAAACGAATTCTATATATTGTATATAGATACCTAGAAAACAAGCAAAACCTATCAACGGACTCGCTCTAATCGCTTTTTCCACCTAATTTTTGTTCTAGGATAACAAGCTAGTTAGGAATCCTTTATTTTTTTCAACCCAATCACTCTTTTGATTTTGGAAAAAAAATATCTTTATCAATATACTCTTTCTTTTACACATACACATTTCTCGCTATCCCCAAATTAAAAGGAAAATTGCTTTATAGTTAGGACTCATAATAAAAAGAAATAATCCATTCACAGGAAAAGCTTTTCCCACATAAAGCACTAACCTCTTTTTAACGTATAATTAGATGGGGTAATCATTCAAATACAAAATAAATGAAAGCTCGTTACTTTTTGTTTCCCTATAATTAGAGCCGCCAAGCTCTATCCCTTTATAAATGAAACCCAACTGAATTTTTTTGTTCCGAGCCAAGAATTCAAACAAAAATTTGGACCGGATACATATAAGAGTGAAATACTTTTCGAATTCGTGATTGATTGATACGACATGCTACTTTTTCCATTCATTCCCTTCTGGATCAGTCGTGGTTTTACAAACTCTACCGATGGTATGGACGAACCAATTGCTTCATAGAAATGTGTAAAAAATGGAGTCGCTCTTAAAAGCCGAGTACTCTACCATTGAGTTAGCAACCCCAAATACTATTTATTTATTAAATTTATAATTATAAATAGGGTGGGTGTGTATATCCAATCGCAATAAAAACAACACAAATAAAAGATTGAATTGTCTAAAAAAATATTAGACATTCCAAAATGGAAAAAACTCAAAATATCGAAGGCGAATAGATTCTCAACATAAAAATGAACAGATAAAACAAAAAATTTTCTGACAAAAAATAAAAAATGATAGACCACCCCTTGATATCCACTATTTACTATGTTATCCATTATACATTATTCTATATTAAATTTTTGGATTAATATATATGTATGTATTATTTCGTTTTTTATTTACCTCTCAATTCAAATTCAATTAATTACCTTTCAATCATAATCAAACAAATAAGGGATTCCTTGTTTTTGTATCGTAGAAAATCCACCATTTGATAAATGGAGCCTATAATTAACATAAGTAAATGGATCCATTTATTCACGATCGGATTATATTTATTTGATACACTGTTGTCAATATTAGTATTGAAAAAAAGAATAAATTGAGAAAACAAATAAAATGGAACAACCGCCCTATGTATGTTATGTGAAAAAACATCGAAAAACGAAATAGCCGTTTTCCCTTATAAA